ATCATATTCGTAAAGCAAAAACATAGACGCACTCCTATGAACGTGGAAAATATACCGGATGGGTCGATTCGAATTGAAATTGTCAAGTCATCCATAACTGTTTAGTCAAAACAAGAATTCATTTTGACCAAACCATCTAGTTTCCTTTGTTTATTGCGGGGCATATCTCATTTCAAGATTCATCGACTGATTTGACTGGAATCCTATTTCCAGTCTACTTATTTTTATTTCTTTTTATTTCGATTTTATTTAGTTAGTATAACTCTAACTATTACTTTTATACAAATTATCTTGTTTTCACCTAGGATTCTTGCTAAAGAAACCTAGTTCCAAATAAAAAGAAAATAGAATTCTTATTTTGTGTTTCGAATTTCTAACTTATTATTTTTAAAATTATATATATTATTCTAAATTCTTTAGAGATTTCTATTTTTTTTTAGGAATAGAATCTGGAGTTTGTCGTTTTTTTCTTAGTGATTTAGAATAGAACAAGTATTCAAATGTAAGAGAATGGGTAGGTATTTCGATTTCGAATATCTTAGTGTTGGTATATTCCTTTTATTTTATTAGAGGGGTTTCTCTTGATTGAATACAGAAAAAGAAGACCATCCCCTTTGTGCTTCGATAGGTCTAGGTAAGGTATACGAAGAAAAAGCCTATTTGACATTGTTGACAATGAAACTTACCAAAGAGATTCGTTTCTCAACAAACTTTGGCTTGTCCACAAATACAGCAGGTCATTCCCTAGATCTATTTGAATTACTCTTTGAAGTTTTTAACCGGTTTCGTGTCATGATTTTGACTTCCTAAATTCATTAGGATTAGGTATACCAAACAAAACAAAAGGAGTATTACTAACTTAACCCCTTGATTCTTAACCCCTTGATTGTGGACAGGAAAATTCATATGGAATTTACCTCCGAAGATTAATGACGAAAGGTTGGTTTGTTTATCCACGATTGGATAAATATCGATTCGATCCCTTTTTCTTTCAGTTTTCTGTTCTGCTTTAAACGATTCCCGTGAGTGAGTTTATAGGAATAATTTGGATTTCGATGAACCAACCCAACCGGTCAGTTACAAGCAACAAACAATAATGACGAAATGAAAATTATACAATTTTCTATTTTGAATTTTCATTTTATAGGGCTCTAGGGCTATACGGACTCGAACCGTAGACCTTCTCGGTAAAACAGATCAAACTTATTATTATCAAAATGATCTGAACTGTTTCAAAGACCCAACATGCATTTTTTTTGCCTTGGGCTCTTTCATTAACTGATAGAAATATCAGCCAGTCTGCCATATTTTTCAAAATAAGATTAAGGAGATGGCTCCATGTGCTCTGATTCATTATTTGGGATTCTGATCCAGGAGCACTACCAAAGTGTTTCAAAGGTGGGGTTATTTTGACGTAGGTCTGCCTCTGGCCTAGATCAACCTAAGTTAAATGAAGTCTCTATCGTTCGGCTTAAAAAAGAAAATATGAAACTTCATACACCTTAAAGTTTATAGGACGAAAAGAGATTTTTTGAGGACCTTATACTCATTATGCCTAGCATTGAATGGACTGGTATTGACCTTATCAATATCTCAAATCAATGTATGGGGTCTGTTTGGTACCTAAATGGGCACCAAAATCGGACCGAACCTTTTGTCAGGCTACTGTTCCCTCACAGTTATGGAGTAAGACATCGATTTCTCAATAAGATGCATTTTTTTGATTGTATGATGGACCCCCCTGAAAAACATTGGCGCGCGTGTAAACGAGGTGCTCTACCAACTGAGCTATAGCCCTTAGTGCTTGTGATACATATTTTATCATGTAGATAATTTCTTGTCAAGATGAATATTCTATGATCCAACATCCTCAATTTTTGAGTGGTATTGCTTGTATTAGTATTTAGTATTGCTCATAAGTAATATGAGATTTATAATCCATCGATGGCATGGGTTCCATTTGGTTATCTTTGGGATGATAAATGACCTACTTAACTCAGTGGTTAGAGTATTGCTTTCATACGGCGGGAGTCATTGGTTCAAATCCAATAGTAGGTAGAACTTATTAGATACCGGAGTCAATGGTACCTAATAAGTTTTTCGACCCACCCTCTTTTATTTTTATTGATTTTATATCTTTTTTATTTATTTTATTTTCGTTGTAGCAAAATAGGATTCTGCTTGATTGGATTCACTCGACAGAATCCTATCAAAATAGACTTAGAAACAGAACTTCTTTTGATTATTCGAACGCACCAACTAGTTAGGAAATCACATTGACAGCCTCGACTCTTGTCCTAGCTCGTCGGAGAGCTAGATTTGCCTCAATTATTTGTCTCTTTCCTTCAGCTTTTCTCAAATTAGCTTCGGCTATTTCAAGAGTTTGCTGAGCTTCTTGTGGATCAATGTCACTACCCTTTTCCGCATCATTTACTAAAACAGTGATCTCATTATTGCCTATTCTAGCAAAACCACCCATCAGAGCCATCGTTAACCATTG